TTTCCACATCGTTATTTCTTCCATTGATATACACAATTTATCTTGTCATTTTTTCTTTTTTTTTTGTTTCATATCATATAACCTTTTTTTTGGTGTCATATCATATCTCATATCATCTCATATCATATAATAATATATAATATATATATATTATGAAATATGAATAATAGAAAACCATCGTAAAAAAAAAATGAATATTTTGTTTAGGAATAAAGGGACTTTTTTCTGTTTTAAGAAAAAGGAAAATTTGATCTAGTGGATCGTTGTATATATTAATTAGGGATAGGGAGTACATGTAGAAGTACAAGTGATACTTAATTATATATACATCTGCCCATATATGTATTACCAGAATATATTTTAATTCTAATAAAATAATAAAGAAGGAGGATTTTCAATGCGAGATCTAAAAACATATCTCTCCGTGGCACCGGTACTAAGTACTCTATGGTTCGGGTCTTTAGCAGGTCTATTGATAGAGATCAATCGTCTATTCCCGGATGCGTTGACATTCCCTTTTTTTTCATTCTAGTTATTGACATGGGAAGGTGAAGAAGACTAGTACAGATACAATCAAATATTTGGGACTAATTTACCTCCCCCTCTTTTCTCTTTTTTCCCCTTTAGAAGGGGGGAGGAAAGAGAAAGAAGATAAAGCGGGTTCAACCTCCACAAAACTGGAGCTCAGACTAATGATTAATAAGAATAGAGGGGGAGCGAAACTATAAATGTAGGTATAGAACAAGAGTATTATACCAGATACTTAAATGAAATAAATAATAAGTATACTGCGATTAAGATTAATAATAATTATTATAAATCGTTATATTATATTTCTATATTACTTGACTTTTTTTACTGCAACTGCAACGAAATCTTTCATAATTGAATTCGGAGTTAGCAAGTTAAACTTATTAACTATTTTCTTTTTTATTTTATATTTTATATATAATAATTATTTAATATATTATATTTATTTTATTTATTTTTATATTTATTTTTATCTATTTGATATTTATTATTTTTCATTTTTTTTTCTTCATCTTCGCTTCGGGCTAAAATAGAAGAAGAATAGAAGAAGTAAGTGAATCAAAAATTGAAAGGAGGTTCATGGCCAAAGGGAAAGATGCCCGAGTAACGGTTATTTTGGAATGTACTAGTTGCGTTCGAAACGATGTTAATAAGGAATCAACGGGGATTTTCAGATATATTACTCAAAAGAATCGACATAATACGCCTGGTCGATTGGAATTGAGAAAATTCTGTCCCTATTGTTACAAACATACAATTCATGGAGAGATAAAGAAATAGATTGAGCCGAGTTCACCCTTCCAAGGAACACGCAAAATTACATATTCTATATGAAATTCATATTATATAGAATTATATTATTTTATTCTATATTATATTATTATATATAGAACATAGATTTAAATAGAAACAAAGCAAAAATCCTACTTTTTTATTAATTTAATTCATTTTTGATCCGACCAAAATAGGATTTTCAGGGTAAGGGGTAAACAAACCATGGATAAATCCAAGCGACCTTTTCTTAAATCCAAGCGATCTTTTCGTAGGCGTTTGCCCCCGATCCAATCGGGGGACCGAATTGATTATAGAAATATGAGTTTAATTAGTCGATTTATTAGTGAACAAGGAAAAATATTATCTAGACGAGTAAATAGATTGACTTTGAAACAACAACGATTTATTACTATTGCTATAAAACAAGCTCGTATTTTATCTTCGTTACCTTTTCTGAATAATGAAAAACAATTTGAAAGAACCGAGTCAACCACTAGAACTACTGGTCTTAGAACCCGAAATAAATAGGCTTACTTTCCTCTTCAATTGAGTCAAAAAAAATTCCAACCCGAATTCGAGGGCGGATTGATGCTTTGTTCGAAAAATATGATAACCCGAATTTGATTGTCGTGTCGTAAAAAAAAAAAGAATCTGGGAAAAAGAAATATTTTTTTTTATTGAATGTGTTTATTCATTTTTACTACTTTACTACTTTAACAATTTTTTTTATCTTTATCATCATAAATTCTACTCTACCTTCCCGGAGTTCATTCTCCGGGGAACTCCGCTTAAACTATTCCCTTCTAATTTTTTTATTTGATAATTTCATTGGAAATCATATAAAGACAATTCTTATTTGATATAGCTATTTGTGCAAGTATTTTACGATTAAGAAGCAATTGACTCTTGTATAGATCATGTATAAATTTACTATAACTATAGGATACCCCGCTCCCTCGAATTGCTGCATTTATTCGAGTAATCCACAAACGACGAAAATCTCTTTTTTGCCTACTTCTATCCCGATGAGCCGAAACCAAAGCTCTTATTTTCTGTTGAGTAATAGTTCGAGTAAGTCTTGAATGGGCTCCTCGAAAACTTGATGTAAATAAACGAATTTTTGTTCTACGTCTACGCGCTATATATCCTCGTCTAATTCTAGTCATTGAATACATGAAACTTTGATGAATAACTAATTGATTTCCTTTCTTTCAGTTATTCTTTTCCCCTTTCCTCGTTTATTAATAACAAAACGGATTTCTCCAGTGTATAAAATACAAATTCCAATGGCTTTTGCTACTATAACCTTCCCAACCACGATTTTTTTCTAGGCATTTCACCTCGAAATAAGAAATTGTTTTGATACTCGGTATCAAAACATAGAAAAAAGGTAGTAAATATGATAAAGAAATAGTGGATTCCATCGTTTCTATAGTTACTTCTTAAACGGTGAGGTCCTCTCTATATACCGGAGTCCCTTTCCTTATTTAATCAATGTTATTGCTAACTTGTATAGTTCACAATATTTGGCTCTACCCATGAGTTATCTAGTAATAGGTCTTTCACAATGTGATCTACCTAATACAGTAACGGTATTTAATTATGAAGGTTAGCTAAATAGCTGACCCTGTTAGTCCGTTCGTGCAAGAGTGGGAGCATAGTCTTTCTTCTTTCTAAAATTGTTGAATTTTAATAGCCTTTCCCCCGCTTAATGGATAACCATTTGTTACCAATGGGAAATTGCTTTTCATCTTAAGTTGAGGTGATTGGATTTCTACCAATGGAAACCATAAATTTCATACACAATAGATAGATATGATATCTTTTTTTATTTTTAGATAGCGAAGTGAGCTCTACCATTCTATCTAGTATTGATGATGGATACTGGAAAAATTTTTGCCTTGTTTTGTTCCAGTCCATGATTTGAACGAGTCGCACATACACCCTAGTACATGTTCCTCGGCGCTGAGGGCATCCCCGAAGAGCGGGGGATTTCGTGACATTTCTGATTGGCTGTCTTGTGTTTCTAATAAGTTGTTTAATAGTTGGCATGCTGAATCGTATACATAATGGGCTGGTTTAGATCGACCCTAACCGGATGATTATGAATTATTTCTTACTTCTATTTATTAATAGAATAGTCAATTCGATAAGAAGATAAAATCTCAAATCATGAATTTGTCCGAAATTTTTACTATTTTCATTCAACCGCTACAAGATCAATAATTCCATAAGCTTGGGCTTCTCTTGCTGACATAAAAACATCTCTTTCCATGTCTTCGGATACAAGCCATAAAGGTTTGCCCGTTCTTTGTACATAAACTCTTGTGATGGTTTCGCGCAGTTTCAGTAGTTCTTCCGCTTCCAGGATAAACTCTCCTGTTTGTGCCTCATAAAAAGAACTAGCAGGTTGATGGATCATTACCCTGATGATATAAGTGGGTCCCTCTATCTTGCATGATGAGGCGAAAAGAATAGATAAAGAATAAAAAGATAGAATTGAACAACCGTACAGGCATTTTTTGCGTATTGCATACGGCTCCACAATGTAATTGATTTTGACTTTTCTTTTACTTTTCATTGAAAAAAGAGAAAAATAGAATCTCTCAGACCCAGATCGGTAAATGATCTAATTACACCACCCTTCTTTTCGGAGGAGTTCAAAAATACTATGATGGTTCCGTTGCTTTAAATATTTTATTATTAAGCAATCCCAAAGTTTCTTTTTAATCTGATTAAAAAATTTTCGTACTCTTTTTTTCTTTGATAACATAAATATTGTTAAGAGTCTTATGGTGTGAAAACAAAAAAGTTTGTGACGCTGAAATGGACTTCCGATAAATAATAATAATATAAAAGAAAATCAGAAATATCCTTTATCTCATAATACTCTCTCGATACATAATCTAATGTTTTGAAAAAAAAATAAAAAGATTTCTCATATCGAAATCGAAGTGCCATGCTATTATTACTTAATATTCATATTTCATATGGCGAAGGCATAGTCTTTTTTTCTCAAATAAAAAACTCATTGGCGCTAAGCGTGAGGGAATGCTAGACGTTTGGTAATTTCTCCTCCTACCAAGATAAAAGATCCCATTGAGGCGGCTAATCCCATGCATATTGTATGTACATCTGGTTGTACAAATTGTATAGTATCATAAATAGCTACTCCAGGTATTACCCATCCACCAGGAGAGTTTATAAACAAATAAAGATCTTTAGTATCATCCTCTATACTGAGATATACCATAAGACCAATAAGTTGATTCGAAATCTCGTTATCAACCTCTTGGCCTAAAAAAAGTAATCTTTCTCGATAAAGTCGGTTGATTAGGATCAAATTGTATCCTTTAGAAACCGTACATGCATCTTTTGATGCATACGGTTCAAAAAAATCGCAAAGAAGAATCAATGTATAGATTTCAACTCTCTTTCTTTTTTCATAGTATACTCTTTTTTTGATGAAGGGACTTTTTTTGTCTATTTTTCAAGAAAAATGCTTTTTGGCCTCTTTCACTACGCTATATCTATATATATAGAATATTAAATATATAATATTAAAAATATTAAAATAAATACATAATAGAAATCTATTAAAAAAAAAAAAGAATTCACTAAACTTATTGAACGAACTTGTCATTGATGTATTATTTCATCGGGATCCAATCTAAATCACGATGTCATTTTCTTGTTTCTGAATGGGCCTCCTCAATTCTTTTAGGTTTATGCTCTACTCCGGGTAAAGATCTGCCCCATTTTAATTTGTACATATAGTACAAATGCTCTTAATACCACTTCTTTTTGCTATGACTTCTTTTTTTTTTAATTCATTTTATGTCTTCCGATAAATATTCGGCATATTCATCATATTATATTCCTCGGTTGATTAATAGTTTGGGATCACTTCTATTTCGAATTTTGAAATAGGAATCGTTTCTAATACAAGTAGTAATGCTAAATATATTAGTTATCGATTGGGTTTTTTCTAAACGGAGCCTGGATACTTCATTTTATTGGTCTAACCAAGCCAACCATAAATTATTTTAATTGATAATAGTAATTTGGATCCCCCAAAAATGGATCTAATTGCATTTATTTCACGCTACAAATTTTTGATGATTCAATCAATTTTTCTTGGGCGAAAGAAAGGATATCTCCTTCGGAGGAGAGAATGGGGAAATCCCATATGACCCAATATATCTGACAAGTCGCACTATACGTCGACCCAAGAAGCATCTTCTTCCCCAGGACTTCGAAAAGGTACTTTTGGAACACCAATAGGCATTAAATGAAAGAAAAAAGTTAAGGATTCTATTTCACTTTGATGTGGAAACGTACATAACAATGGCTTTATTGTATTCATATTATTGAATTTTATCGTCTTTTTTTTTTCTATAGATTGGAAAAAAAGGAAGACGGGATGAATAAATGAAAATTCTTACAACTAAGTCTTTCGAATGATGAACAAGTATGGATGCATTCGCTCATAAAAAATGGGGGCAAGGCCCCATTGCGTATTGATACTTATCGGGTATAGAATAGATCTGCTTCTCTTTATTCTTACGAACTGAATTATTCCATTATTAACAACAGAATAGAAAAAATATTAACCCTTGCTCCGGGATAATCCGATGAAAAAGGGGATCCATAGCATAGTCTTATCCAATGCAATAAAGTTACATAGTGTCTATTTATCTTTGACAAAGAGGTATTTCCATGGGTTTGCCTTGGTATCGTGTTCATACCGTCGTCTTAAATGATCCTGGTCGGTTGCTTTCTGTCCATATAATGCATACAGCTCTGGTTGCTGGTTGGGCCGGTTCGATGGCTCTATATGAATTAGCAGTTTTTGATCCTTCTGACCCCGTTCTTGATCCAATGTGGAGACAGGGTATGTTCGTTATACCCTTCATGACTCGTTTAGGAATAACCAATTCGTGGGGCGGTTGGAGTATCACAGGGGGAACTATAACGAATCCGGGTATTTGGAGTTACGAAGGTGTAGCCGGCGCACATATTGTGTTTTCTGGCTTGTGCTTCTTGGCAGCTATCTGGCATTGGGTGTATTGGGATCTAGAAATTTTTTGTGATGAACGTACAGGAAAACCTTCTTTGGATTTACCCAAGATCTTTGGAATTCATTTATTTCTCTCCGGGGTGGCTTGCTTTGGTTTTGGCGCATTTCATGTAACAGGCTTGTATGGTCCTGGGATATGGGTGTCCGATCCTTATGGACTAACTGGAAAAGTACAATCTGTAAATCCAGCGTGGGGCGTGGAAGGGTTTGATCCTTTTGTTCCGGGAGGAATAGCTTCTCATCATATTGCAGCAGGAACATTGGGTATATTAGCGGGGCTATTCCATCTTAGTGTACGGCCCCCCCAACGTCTATACAAAGGATTACGTATGGGAAATATTGAAACCGTACTCTCTAGTAGTATCGCGGCTGTCTTTTTTGCAGCTTTTGTTGTTGCTGGAACTATGTGGTATGGTTCAGCAACTACCCCGATCGAATTATTTGGACCCACTCGTTATCAATGGGATCAGGGATACTTCCAGCAAGAAATATATCGAAGAGTTGGCGCAGGCCTAGCCGAAAATCAAAGTTTATCAGAAGCTTGGTCTAAAATTCCTGAAAAATTAGCTTTTTATGATTACATCGGAAATAATCCGGCAAAAGGGGGATTATTCAGAGCGGGCTCAATGGACAACGGGGATGGCATAGCTGTTGGATGGTTAGGGCACCCTATCTTTAGAGATAAAGGGGGACGTGAACTTTTTGTACGTCGTATGCCGACTTTTTTTGAAACATTTCCAGTCGTTTTGGTAGACGGAGATGGAATTGTTAGAGCGGATGTTCCTTTTAGAAGGGCAGAATCGAAGTATAGTGTCGAACAAGTAGGCGTAACTGTTGAGTTCTATGGTGGCGAACTCAATGGAGTTAGTTATAGTGATCCCGCTACTGTAAAAAAATATGCTAGACGTGCTCAATTGGGCGAAATTTTTGAATTAGATCGTGCTACTTTGAAATCCGATGGTGTTTTTCGTAGCAGCCCAAGGGGCTGGTTTACTTTTGGACATGCTTCATTTGCTCTGCTCTTCTTCTTCGGACACATTTGGCATGGTGCTAGAACCTTGTTTAGAGATGTTTTTGCTGGTATTGATCCAGATTTGGATGCTCAAGTGGAGTTT